CAATCCTTTTCTATTGTATAGTTAGTGTCTGCCAAAGGAGCTATGCAAAGTCAGAGGTCAGATAAGATTCTAGATAAAGATCTCCGACTCCCTTACTAGAGAACTTTGGTCTTTCATTTCGTGATCTATCTACTCTCTTGGAAGGGCTGGATCTGGGTCTTGTGCCGAAGCAAATGTTCTGCTTTCGTCTATCAATCTTTTTAGATATTACGGGAATGTCTCTACACTTGGACGAGCAGATTTGGAGTCCGGCCAAACTGGATGACTTGCGTGCAGAAGGGATAGAAGGGCCTTTTTCGCGCATTGATCGAAGAGTCTTCTATTCAATTATCTCGTACTCGTCTGGTAAGCATACATTCTTTGTATACTCCTTGGGAAAACTATTCAATATCAGTCTAGCAGGAATAGGATTTTCTCGCCCATAGGTTCTACTCAAACTGCATAAGCCTAGACCACTTGGCTATCCTCCTTGGATAACTATGGAAGACCAAGAGATTGGGCTAGAGCCCAGAGAAGATAAGAAGGGACCAGATAAGTAGGGATCATTATTAATAAAGTAGACTTCCTTGGGGGTCAGGCTTCTTTCCTTTGCTTTTGTTGACTTGAGTAGTCTCAGTTTGGATAGATTCCTTTCCTTGGCGTCTTCTCTATCTTTAAACAGAAATAGCCATGCCCAGTGCTGTGGTTAAAAAAAGGCAAAGTCAGTTCGCTTCCTGGAAGTTGACTAGCTCAATCGACAGTGAGAGGAAGAAGAAAGCATGTCTTTTGAAGCGGGAATTCCCGATTCCTCTATGACAACCTTCATTGGGAAAGAAGTTCAGGAGTGCTTCCCCTATAAGAGGAGGTTGCTTCAGGAATATCATTACATTAGAGGTAGTCTTGGATGAGAAAATCATCGGAAAGGTGATGTCCACCGGCGGAGCACTCTTGGCTTTTGTGAATTGCTCTTTTAACACAGTAGCCATTCTGCTTGCCCTATCATCTTTGGGTCGTGGAGGGAAAGATTAGCAGTGCAACGACTGACAGAAAGACTATGGGCAACTATTTCCCAGGTGTGACATCACCAGAGTGCTTGATCAACCCACGGCTGCGCTCACTCGTCCTAGTCTTGCTAGGCGGAGAATAATTCTAGAACAAACTGGAGATTGCATGCAAGTGCTATGGGCAGGGCTACGTAGGGGATCATTTGGTCATCCGACCCCAGCCGCGCCTACCACGCGGGACTCGGTGAATCATCATTCACTTTGTCGCACTTAAGCCTTCGAAGAGAGCCAGCTTTTCGCTTTATGCGCCCGGTTGTTCAAGATGCTTGTTGTGATCTTTGTGTATTCCTGAGGTTTGGTCCGTTCGGACGTTTGGACATTCTGTTGCTATTCCTACTACGTTGTCGGTAGGTTTGTAGATTGACTTTTAGGTATGCCAGTTACTTCCGCAGTTTAACGAGACGTCTGTCCTTACTCTTTATTCTTCTTCAATTACGATGCAGCGCCCCTATAAAACTAGGCCAGTTTTAGATTGAATCACATATTATTGTGGTCAAGCCAAATCGCTCAAAGAGGAATCGCCCGAAGAAATAAGACTAGATCATCATTCTAGCCCTCTGATATCAGCAGCGGGAGAAAACTCTTTCTATGGCCATGAGCCGGAATTCAGGAGCAAGTCTTTCCTTGATCAAGAATTGCATAGATAGTGAGACTGCCTTCTATTCTCTGTAGACCGCCCTCTTTTCCGCACCAATCCTTATTGACTACTACAGCTTTTTTGGGGTGTATAGCTCAGTTGGTAGAGCATTGGGCTTTTAACCTAATGGTCGCAGGTTCAAGTCCTGCTATACCCAAACCTTAGACTCTACTATGAGTAAGGATGCGTAGTAGCGCAAAGAGCACTATTTGGCCGGGCCTTGGGAAAGGGCAAAGCACTCTAAGGTTAATGGGCGAGGAGCCCCTTCTTTCTTATTGCATTCCCCAAGAAAGAAAGTTCCTGAACTCTGTGGCGAGTTCAGTCACCACCTCTGAGCCCGAGCTCCGCTCGAACGTAGTCAGCCAGCTTACTGACTTTGCTTAGCTTCCAGCCTTGCGTAGAATTCACATCTATGCGCCCGGTCCCAAAGACCTCTTCCCCTATTAAGTAAGGGCCAAGCCTTAAAAATGGTAATGGGATAAGTAGAAGGAGTTAGGAGGAGGGAGCGCCCTTTGCCAGTCTTAATAAGAAATCGGCGGCTTCGACTTCAAAGCGTCAAAAAATTCGAGCTAAAGCAAATATGTGATCATGAGAGTAGACGGATGCATACTTATTTACGGACTTTTGATCATGATGCATCATGTGCGTGCCATGTGATCGGGTTTTTCGGTGCTTAGTTAGATATAAAGGGGGCCATCTAGACTTGGATTGGAAGGAAGGCCTTCGCTTTCCGGTCGTGAGGCTTGGATGAGCGTGGGCAAGTTCGGGATTCGCTATCGTTTTCGGCTTGGAGAAAAGACCGCCCTTCTCACTTAAAAGGAAAGCAAGAGTTTAAGCCCGCTGGAATCGCGTCGGCTCCATACTGATCAGGACTGCAAGGATGAGCACTCAAGGGTTTTCTTCGAAAGCGAACTTCAAATTAGCTCAAAAGGTCTTGTGATCCTTACTCTTTTCCTATGAAGTTCTATGAAGAATCTTGGTCGAAGGGACGAGCTTGCTTTGATTATCTCCGAGCTGCAGATAAGATTAACGAAAATTTATATGCTTATAAGGCTTATAAGGACGCCGCTGTCCAAAACCTTAAAAGCTTCAAAAGTTTGATTGTGAATTACCATGGTCATTCTTCTAATTGGACTAAGGACATGAACCCGCACTTTGTCTTTGACTTAATGCGAGAAGATCGTCAATCTAAATAAGGCACTTTCGTTCACAAGAAGGTAGAAGGACGGCATTTCTTCCTTCTTTTTATTTTCCGGTATGCCGCTCCGTCAGCAAGGAGCTATAGAAGAAAGTGGGCAGTGGTGATGTTAGAATTTGCACCTATTTCTATCTATTTAGTGATTAGTTTGCTAGTTTCTTTGCTCCTACTCGGTCTTCCTTTTTTATTTTCCTCCAATAGTTCGACCTACCCAGAAAAATTGTCGGCCTACGAATGTGGTTTCGATCCTTCCGGTGATGCCAGAAGTCGTTTTGATATAAGATTTTATCTTGTTTCCATTTTATTTATTATCTTTGATCCGGAAGTCACCTTTTCCTTTCCTTGGGCAGTACCTCTCAACAAGATTGATCTCTTTGGATCTTGGTCCATGATGGCCTTTTTATTGATTTTGACGATTGGATCTCTCTATGAATGGAAAAGGGGTGCTTCGGATCGGGAGTAATCACTAGTGATAGGGCCAAGAATAGGGGGGAAGGACAAAGTAAAGAGCGATGCCTACATTAAATCAATTAATTCGTCATCGTAGAGAAAAAAAACGACGCACGGACCGTACTCGAGCTTCGGATCAATGTCCCCAGAAGCAAGGAGTATGCCCGCGTGTACTAACGAGACCACCAAAAAAACCGAATTCTGCTCAACGTAAGATAGCCAAAGTACGGTTGAGCAATGGACATAATATATTTGCTTATATTCCAGGTGAAGGTCATAATTTGCAGGAACATTCTATAGTCTTAATAAGAGGAGGTAGAGTGAAGGATTTGCCAGGTGTGAAATTCCATTGTATTCGAGGAGTCAAAGATTTGCTGGGAATTCCCGATCGAAGAAGAGGGAGATCTAAATATGGTGCAAAAAAACCTAAATCCATATGAATGGAAGATGCCTAAATCCGTCTTTTTTTCTCGGCCATCGCCCTAATGGGGACATCGAGTCAAAAGCATGAAGCATTACCAACGAGAAAAGAAACTCTTAGAAATGGCCTGAGAAAGGACGGACTTCAACCTATCGGAAAGGGCCTTACGCCTCTTATCGATTGAGACTCCGCCGGATTCCCCTTCTTTCAGCCACTGCATGCGAGCGGGAGTGCGACCCATTGCAGAATAGGCTTGAGTTCACGGGGCAGGTTAAGACTATTGACGAAGGACGCCTTCTGTCCACCTGTCCACATTCTATCGATGCCTCCTTCAAAGGACTCTATCCGGTCGATCATGGTCTTAAAAGCTTATGGATCGACTCCAGACAGGCTAAAGTGGTTAGAAGTCCCTGGGGGAATCTACGGTACGAGATTTCCTTCGCCACGACTAGGGAGCTACACATTAGTCCAATGAATAGGTATTTGAGGGGCAGACTTCTTTTCTCTGGGAAAGTCTTATTAAGAAAGACCTGCACCTTCCTCCATGCCCTTTTGCAGGATCTTTTATATGCTTATGTGCTTTGGATGCCCTCCCCTTCCGCCGCGGGGGCTTTCACTCTAAAGCCTTGGACCGGAGATCTTCCTTCTGACTTCATCTTAAAAGAAAAGAGAGAATAGGAAGATCTACTGCTTACTCCTCACCCGCTATTCTTTTCTAAGGCTTTGGTAAGTTCCGTCATCAAAGAAGGTACATGCTTTTGGTGATTAGATTCTTTACTCTAAGTTTCAGACTGAATGTGAACTTTTATACCGTGGATAACTGGGAATATTGTCCTAACTACTCAAAGTAAGGAATTGCTTGAAAAGAGAATGTACCCCCTAAAGTCTGTGAATGCGGATTGAGAAGCCTGGAATTTCCTTGACTTGACTTCTGAAGAAGAAATCTCATCGTTAACATGTCATCATCCTTAGCCCTACTCTCGTTCGTTGCGAATACGTCTACCAACCCGAACTCCTTCCCTCACTCTTCTCGCACCTGAGTCCCGAGCTCTTAGACCTATAAGCAGAATGGAATTAGTGTTATAAGTTTATAGAAAAAGAGATAGAATTAGTTCTCCCTTTTCCTATCAAAAAGGTATTTCTTGACTCTTATAATTCCTTTTCAGAAGTAGTCGAATTGATCTTCCATTTGGGTATTCGAAGTAGAATGGCATTCCTCATCTCTCTCTCTCTGTTTTCTTAACTTGCCCTATTGGAACTATGCGTAAATGCTTCTTCCTTCCTTTGTTAGCTTTCCAGAGGAGTCTTCCATTAGCGTATTTGTATTCAAGTAATAGAAGAGTGTGATCTCGGCTTATCAGTAAGTCTAGCTATATGCTTAAGACATGCAAGTTTTCGATGTGTGCGTCCTAGTGAATGCCTGTCCTTTCGGTCTTCGTTCGCATAGTCTTCTCTTGAAATAATATCCTTAGGGTTGAAATCCTCCGTCGCTCTCTTCTCAGAATCCCTACTTTCTTCCTTCTGTAATCTATATCGGTCAGTGTGCGCCGAATCTTAGCCTTGCCCTCTTCCGGTCCATTTATAGTTCCAGGGATCTTTTTGTGAATCTTTCTTAGAAGAATCAAGTCTAAGTCGTCTGAGTCTAATATCGTAGAAGGACTCGTTGGAATAGGTTTCATACTTAGCAGCGTATTCTTATCTTTTTCTGTCTTATGAAGAAGAGTAGACTTCTATTATAATATTTGAATGGAACTGTGAACTAAGCCTATCTATCACCGGGAATACAAAGCTATAGCTTCTGTTATAAGACAGCCCTGCGGACCTTGAAAGCCTACGAACTCATAAAACGAAAACCTCCGACTATTCTATATCTTGTATCCAATGACCGGATCTTTGTAACTACGGACCTCGTGCTTTCCCTCTATTCTATGAAAGGGAGGTGAGCACTTGCTTTTTCGTTTTCCTGGAATAGGTAAACTTACATTTGGGATACTATTCGACTAGAAAAGACGGATTTATGCATCTGCCTATTTGAATTTCCCACTCACTATTTGATTCAAAGAGTCTAAACTATCTTCCGGGGATAAGCCCTCCGAAGTGCAGTTTTCTAACCCCACAAATACGAGGGTTTGCTTACCAGCGAATTCTTTTGCTTAGGCTTTCATCCGACTTAGCATCCACCGACTTCTACTTACTCTACTTACGAGATAAATTCTTTTCAATCAACGGAGAAAGAAAAAGCTTTCTTTTCCTCGTCCGATCATGCCAACAAAAAATGGAAGAAGTAAGACTTGGATTCAAAAGTCAGCGGTAGGTTACCAAGGCCTATTAGTTTACAACGTCAACATCAGAAAGTCTTCTTAACAGCTGTACTAATGCCGTTCGCCTTTGGTATTTATTGTCGTAATACGCGTAATACGATAGTAGAAAGAAAGGGCTCTGCTCGCGATGACTCGACTCAAAGGAGGCCCCAACCTTTACTATCTGCTCTATCAACTCTCAGTTGGCGCTACGCTATTTCCGTTGACAAAGGCTAAGACTATGAAGTGATTGGAACCCTACATTCTTGCTTTGGGCAGGCAGGTGAAAGAAATCCCTTTTTATAAGAGTGCTTGCCAGAGGGTTAGGTTCAGTTACTTGGTATGGCTATGAACATGGGATAGGAAATCGTGTGAACTCGCAGGAATAGCGTAGAATAGATCTCTCCAAGGATATGCGAGAGTGCGAACTAGGGGGAGCTCTCTAATCAGACACTTCCTAAGGCAAAGAATATGTAGGGACTGCACTGCATGCCCGGAATGATTGATAGGTAGGATCCTCAAAAATTGTGCCAGCTCTAAGATGTGAACTAGCCGGAGGAAAAGCCGAAAGACCTTATAAAAAGGCAGTAGCTAGCTCTAGGAAGAAGGAAACTATAGCGGGAACCAAATCAAACCTAGAACTTCTCTTAGATAGGGCACCAATCAATAGCAGCACACGTGCGAAGCGCATTTCAGGTTCTACCACGAAAGGGTGGGTAAATTTACCCTAGACAGAAGAATTGTAAGCATCTTCCATCAGCTTGGACAAGGCAATTGGAAGAAATTCCCCACAAAGCGGGTCAGAAGTGAGTCTCCTTCGATAAAGCACTGCTAAAAGAATAACTCCGGCAAGGGGAATCCTTCTCTCCCAAATGCTTCTGCGGGATGACTTTCAGGGAGAAGAAAAAGAATAAAAGACCAAAACTGTACTAACCAATTCCCACCCCTGCCTACCTATCTCTTTCAAAACCAAACGGATCGAGAGAATGACTTATGGATGTCGATGGAATAAGCCGACGACCTATCTCTATGGCTTCGAGCCAAGACTAAGGCTCGACCTTGCTACCCGGTGCCTATGATCAGTCTCAGTTGGAACTGATTGGATCACTAGTAAGGAGTCTACTCTCCTTGGTAGCCCAAGAACTCGGCTCTGACAAGACCTGTATTAAATAAAAAGATCGAAGGTTGGGCTATTCTTTTTTTTAGTTTATTGAAAAGGAAATCCTATATTGACACAGAGATTTTATATGGCGTCTACCTTGCTTTCACGGATTCCTCAATCATCCAATCAATCCATTGAGTACGATTTCTTTCTGTCCCAAAGAAGAAGTGGGAAAGAGAAAAAAAGGCACGGTTTCGGCTCACCTTCCTCCACTATACATGAATGGTCACTCAAATTGGATACGTAACGCGTAACAAGAATGACAAGTGCCATAGCACGAATAGCAGGTGAAAAAGGAAAATCCATTATGCTATCTTAGTCAACTCATCTTTCCCAAAGCACTTAGCATAAAAGCTCTTCCCCCCTCCGTGGTTTTATAGATCTCTAGCTCTCCTTTAGAGAGAATCAAAATAAGAAGAATGACTGAACCTTGCCATCGTCTGATGAGATATTGACCTAGATCGTAAACTTCTTGAGGAGCTCTCCTCCGGCTGCCCAATCGTATTTATTACCGTCTTTCCCAAGGTCCTAAGCGGGAAGAGTTGGTGAAGTGAAGATGAATTCTCGTCTCCAGTAGCTCTTGATTGAGAATCTGGCAGATTGACCAGCGGATTGAGCATGAAAAAGCTCTTCCTCAAATAAGTAATCAGTGCTTGGTCGATTCAATGCACCAGTAGCTTCTTATTCTCCTCATTCACCGTGAAAATTGCAAAAGAAGAAATTAAGAGGGAGATGCCCAAGTGAGAAAGCAACTCCTCTATTATAGGATTGGTCCGTGGATGACTTTTTTCTCAGAGCAGAGGGAAAAAGCTGATGCGAAGACAGACCAGGCACATGATTCTCTGAAGGCGGCAGGCCAATTGAAGGCGGATTTCTGCAGTTTGAGCGGAATCCGTTCTTTCACCCATTAGATTTACTAAAGCGCTTAGCCCTTCAAGCCTTCAGAAAGCGAACTCCCCTATTTAAATAAGAACCTAATCCATGCTCTCATTCGCATCAAAAAGACAATACCCGAGCTTTAATAAAGAATTTTATAAAGAAGTAGGCTGCTAATTTTTCTTCCTATAATCACCGTTACTGAATCAACCTCCGATTCTCCCTCTTTCTAAGCAATTCCATCTTTCCTAGATCTGGGAAGACATGGGCTCAGCCTCGCCCTCAGAAGTGGTACAATGGGGAAGAGCTTAACCAAGCATCGAAGCCATCTCAATCTTTCTGTCAATTCTTTTTCTGGAGGGGCCAACTGATCTTCGATTATCTAGTTCTCCCTTTTCCTCTGACTTGATCGTGCTTTCTTGGTTTTCATCATCAGCTCTATTACCGACCTAGAGGTGGGAAGCGACTGCTTTCTCAATCTATCTATGTATATTAGCAGCATTCATATCAGCTCCATCTGGATAGCAGCAAGTCATATCTATATTTGCTTTTCCCTTTCCAGAAGTAGATTGTGTCGGAAATAGATGGATTGGATCGGAGGCACATGAGTAAGGATCTTGAGCTGGCTCATCTCATCTAGGGCTAGGGGATTTGGTTCTATAGGGACTTGGTCAGCGATTCCAGTCCGGTCCTAGGCACTTTCCCGGAAGCTCTAAACTGCACTTCTTTGAGCCTATATTATTTCTGTCTTGGAAGTTTCGAAGGAGCATCTCGATCTCCTGATTCTCACTTTCAGAAGAGAAAGAATGGCACTTCACTCTCTACTAAGAGATTCTCAGTCTTTCTCCTATATGGGATTATCAGTCTCCAATAAAGGGAATCTCTGATAGGTCTTATGAATGACTTTCTTTCCATATCTGCCAAAGCTTTTTCTAAGCGTGGGACTGAGCTCTAGGAATGGGCCTTCACTGGGAAGAAGCTATGAAAAATTCCCTCATGAGTTGACAAGCTATTCCCGAAAGTGAAGAAGTCAGATCTAAGATCAAGATAAGTTTCGCTGCTAACACGAGCATCCAGAAGGAGAATGCTGGTTCGAGGATGATCTGGTTGGGTGAACTTTCCCTCTTTCTCACTCAAGAAGTTGCCTCGGTTCAATCAAAAAGAGTGCTTTCTCATATATATGGGATTCCACTTTCTCTCTTTCTCAATCGATCTCTTAGGGAAAATAGAAAAGAGTGACTTTGCATATATATGGGAAAGAAAAAATGATCAATCTTGATCTTTCTCTTAGCGAAAATGGTCAAGTAAGACTTTGCATATATATCCGGTGAAAAGTTGTACTCTTTCTCAATCATGATATTAGGGAAAATAGACTGGAAAGCTTTTGCAGCTATGTCTGATTCAACTTCTCACAATTGAAAGATCTACTCACTAGCTAAAATCGATGAGCTAACTTTTGCATGTATATTGGACTCCACTTTTGATCAATTGAGGGTGCTGCCTCTTTCTCTACTAGATTATATAGGGCTGTTGTTGAATTGCAGTCTGCTTTTTCAATTCCATTACAGCTCTCATCCTAGGAGAGTCTCAAGTAGAAGGCTGACTAAGACCCTTTGTTAAAGTAAGGAGGAAGTCCCTAGCCCTAAAACAGATTGACAATCCATTCTGTAATATAATGTCAGATAAGAAGTGTATAGCCCTTGTCTTAAAAAATTTCCTTCCGCGAAGAAGTCTAAAGGCAAGAAGGGACGTTTCACTCTTCAGAGGCGAGATGGAGACTTAGGCTATAAAAAGAAATGAGGTTCTTCTTCTTTCTCTCCTGTCCGATTCTTGATTCTGGATTTGTCCTCTTCTTCCATTAATTGCTAGTAGAAGGAATTGGATCTAGTACTTACTACAGCTGAACATTCTTA